TGGATTCATGATAAGTTCCTCGCACACAAAAAAAAATAAATAAACAAAAGAAATAGTTAATGATATAATCAACCAACAAATTATGACTTAATTATTCAATTACCAAGATTTATCCAGTCGAAGTAATTAAGAATTCCGAATTGAAAATAGTTATTGAACTATCCGAATTACTTCGATATTTATTTTTTCGTTTCTACCTACGTAGTTTTTTTGTGAATCCATACAACTTTTTTTATATTGCCTTAAATTTTCGAACCATTCTTTGAATTCTTCGTTTTTTTTTTGATTGAATTTCTTTAGTCATTCAATATTCAATTCACAATTAGAGATGAAACGGAAGGGCTTTGTTTTTTAAATCCCTATCGAAATTTACAACAGTAACAGGGCAATTTTAGATATCGAAATAATTATTTTAGATATATAGTTAGTTCATATATAACTAGTTCATATATAATATCACATATACATGTGTTTCTTCCATGCTGTAAACCAATTAGTTGTGTTTTAGATTCAATCGGATTCGAGAATCATTCTTTGAAATCTCCAAAAAAGAAAGAGCTGTATTATAGTGATCAGATTATATATATACCCAGTTCGACCCCCCTCACTCCTACTCTTTTTTTTTTTTAATTATGGTAAATCGTTGAATTGAATGTGAATGAAACGGGAATCTGTTCTATAATAGCATCTTTTTATCACACGTCGTAAACGTAAATATTATACAAAAATTATAGCTCTTAATTTTTGATTTTGAATATATAATATACTAATATATCCTAATCGAATCTAATATATCCTAATCGAATCTAATATCTAATAATATTAAATAATCTAATAAAAATAAATAATCTAATAAAAATATTTAAAAATAAGAAATATGTTATAGTTATAATTGAATAAACAAAACAAAATACAACAATACAAAACAAAAAAAAAGAATATTCGTTGGAGGAAAATGGAAATTGGTCAAAAAAAAAAGTGTTTTTAGGAAAAATAGGAAAGAGATCTATCTAAAAGATCTTTTTCCTATTTTTTACAATTCTCTGTTAATTTTTTATATTTTACTATTACACTTAATTGTATACTTTTTTTATTTATACCTTATTGCATCTTTCTTTTTTTTTGAGGGGGGGGTATAGCCCTTTTTATTTTTTATTATTATTTAAAATTTCTTTCTATTTTATATATTTGTGTTCCCTAAGTAGATTATCTTGAGCTGCAATATATATGCGGTGGGGCTAAACGAAAAAAACTATTTTTTCGAAAACTAGTCAATGATGGCCTTCCATGGATTCACCTATATAAGCCGCAGCTAAAGTAGCAAAAATAAGAGCTTGAATACCGCTTGTAAATAATCCAAGGAACATGACAGGTATAGGAACTACTAAAGGTACTAAAGAAACAAGAACAACAACTACTAATTCATCAGCTAATATATTTCCGAAAAGTCGAAAACTAAGCGATAAGGGTTTTGTGAAATCTTCTAAGATGTTAATCGGTAAAAGAATTGGAGTTGGTTGGATGTATTTACTAAAATAAGCTAATCCTTTTTTTGAAAGACCCGCATAGAAATATGCTACTGACGTAAGTAAAGCTAATGCAACGGTAGTATTTATATCATTTGTGGGTGCAGCTAATTCCCCATGAGGTAACTGTATGATTTTCCAAGGCAAAAGAGCCCCTGACCAATTCGAAACAAAAATAAATAGAAACATAGTTCCAATAAATGGAACCCACGGACCATATTCTTCTCCAATCTGAGTTTTGCTCACGTCTCGAATGAATTCAAGAACATATTCAAAGAAATTCTGACCGAAAGTGGGAATGGTTTGCAGATTTCGAACAACTAGAATGGCTGAAACTAATAAGATAGCAATTACAACCCAAGAAGTAATAAGTACTTGGGCATGCACTTGGAAACCACCTATTTGCCAATAGAAATGTTGACCTACTTCCACAGCAGATATATCGTATAATCTTTTTAATGTGTTGATGGAACATAATAGAACATTCATATTGTCCTGCCCTCTAAAAGAAATAGAACTTGAAAGGGAATTATTTTAATTCAACCATCTCCTTTCCTTCTTGATTTGTCTACTTTCATTTTTAATTTTGAATACCGACTAATCACATAATATTTCCGTTTGTTCTTTTTATATTTTTCTTTCTTGTGCGATTTAGTAATAGTATAGTAACCGATTCCATAAATCTATGAATCTCCTCAACCAAATCAAATAATCTATTTATCTTATTATTAATCAAGAATTTCGTATATAGCTAGAACGACCCTCACAAATTGCAAATACTAATTTGTTAAGAATTAATCGGATTGAAGCTATAGCATCATCATTAGCTGGAATCGAAATATCGGCGAGGTCCGGGTCACAATTAGTATCAATTAAACAAATCGTTGGAATTTCCAAAGTTATACATTCTCGAAGAGCTGTATATTCTTCTTGCTGATCGACGATTATTACAATATCGGGTAACCCTGTCATATATTTAATGCCGCCAAGATATGTTTCCAAGTGAGATAATTGTCTCTTCAATATAGCGGCATCTCTTTTTGGAAAACGGTTGAGTCTCCCCGTCTTTTGTTCCGTTCTCAAGTCCCTGAACTTATGAAGTCTAGTTTCTGTAGTATACCAATTTGTTAACATACCACCGAGCCATTTTTTATTAACATAATGACACCGAGCTCTTATTGCAGCCCGCGCTACTGAATCAGCTGCTTTTTTTTTGGTACCAACAATTAAGAATTGTTTTCCTCTACTTGCTGCATCAAAAACTAAATCACAAGCTTCTGATAAAAACCGAGCAGTTCTAGTAAGATTTGTAATATGAATACCCTTACGCTTTGCAGATATATAAGGTGCTATTTTAGGATTCCATTTCCTAGTACCGTGGCCAAAATGAACTCCTGCTTCCATCATCTCTTCCAAAATTATGTTCCAATATCTTTTTGTCATTTATATTTATCCCTACAATTTTTTTTTTCAAAAAAAAATAAATAAAAAAAAAAAAGAGACCTGGTATCCTGAAATAGAAATAAATAATTGTTCCAATGGAACCTTCTCTTCTACCGAAGATTGGCCATTGATACATGATCAGGCCATTTATTTTTTTTCCTATTTATTATTTTTTTTATTATCTTTCTTTTATTACCCCCCAAAAATGACCGTGTTTAAGGGGATGAATCCGCCCTTAGGAATCATTAAATCCTAGATTGCTCTGATGTATCGCATAAATTCTTTGAAATGAAAAAATAAAAAAAATTCTCTGTGGTGGAACAAAATATCTCTTATTTCGTCCTCGAATAAATTATTCTTTTTTGTTTCCAAGGTAATCTTGTTATGTTGTCTTGGCCTTGCACGGTGCATTATTTTTTTGAATCCAGTACCAACGGGTATCATTCCCCCTAAAACAACGTTCTCTTTCAGACCTTTCAACCAATCGATACGACCCCGGAGAGCGGCTTTTGCTAAAACTCTAGCAGTTTCTTGAAAACTTGCTTCAGATATGAAACTTTGAGTATTCAGAGATGTTTTTGTTATTCCCACTAATAGAGCTCGGTAGCAAATCGCTTCTTCCAAGACACGCCCCGCTCGTTCGGCTCGCAACAATCCAATTAGTTCGCCGGGTGAAAAAACATTAGACATTCCATCTTCTGAAACCAAGACTTTTGATGTTATTTGACGCACAATAATTTCTATATGTCTATTATGGATATGAACTCCCTGGGATCGATAAACCTTTTGGATTTTATTAACCAAAGAAATACGACTTTGCGCTATAGTTAGCTCAGCACCAATCAAGAATCCCCAAGGAATGCCGAGAATTCTTGTTATACACCCGTTCCAAGTGTCAACTCTCTTTTCTAGGTTCATCGATATTGAATCAATCGAACGCACTTCTAATACCTGTTCTACTTTTGGAAGACCTTGTGTTATATCACCAGATCTCGATTTTTCATATATAAATGTAACTAATATATCTCCTTCATAAAGTATTTCTCCATAATGGCCATGAACAGTTGCTCCTGGAGTCGCCAAATAAGGGTTAGCCGATCTTATTACTACAGAATCCGTTTGGACAGTTAGAACTTGACCCGATTTTAGGTGTGGTGTATTTTTCGTTTGAACTATACATATATTTTCACAAATAAATTGCCCAAGACTAATTATTGTAAACGTTTTTTCACAATAATTATGATGGAGAAAATGCCAATTCAAATGGAATGGATTTAAAACGATGTTACTGAATAGATCGGGTTTATAAATTCTCTCGTTTTCGTCCATTAAATAATATTTTAATACTTGAAAAGTTTCCTTTAATTTGTCAAGTTGCAAATTTTTATTCATCGAGATCTGATTATGAGTTATTAAACGGTAAAATGAATAAAAATTTGCAACTTGAAGGGCTATTCCTAAAGGACCTAACGAATTTTTAATTGGAATTATAGGATCTCTTTGAATTTGATTAATTCCTTCTTTTATCCCATTGTAATATTTTCCATCGTTGAATGGTCCTATTTGAAAACAATTAGATGATGACAAAATTATCAAAGATCGGCATTTCTCATTTCTATTCAACAACGTACGAATAGTTCCGTGATTTTGGCTAAGTGATTGTTGAATTTTTGCCTTGGAATAAATAGAAAAAAATGGATTGATATTGGTCCGATCCGACTCATTATCCGAGAGCAATCCCGAACCGGACGAATCATTCCTTTTTCTGATATACGAAATATGGGATTTCACTAAGTCAATTCTTAGGAAATCTCTAATCAAACCATTTGTACTTACTTCAACAAAAGACGCGTGGACATCTTCGATAGAAGAACGTTTTTTGTCTTGATCCCAATTCAAGACTAAACAAGTCCGAACTAATTGAATCCTTGTATCAGAAATTCCCCGAATTGATTTTCTAGTTCCAGAAAGAATATAATTAATAATTTTCAGTTCCAGATTATCTCTTTCCTGGAACATATCTTGGGGAAA